CTAAGTAAATCAATGGATAGTTTCAGTCCTTTTGAAAATACCAGTATAAGTGAAGACCCAATTCTAAATGATCCAGATAAACACACCCCTAGTTGGAGTAATAGTGACAACTCTAGTTCCAGTAATGTTGATCATTTAGTCGGTGTCAGGGACATTTGGAATTTCAGCGTTGATGAAACTTTTTTAGTTAAGGATAGTAATAGGGACAGTTATTCCATCTATTTTGATATTGAAAATAAAGTTTTGGAGATTGAGACTGATTATTCTTTTCTGGATGAACTAGAAAGTTCTTTTTATAGTTATTGGAATTCTAGTTATCTGAATAATGGGTCTAGGAGTGGCGACTCCCAATATGATCATTATATGTATGATACTAAATATAGTTGGAATAATTACATCAATAGTTGCATTGACCGTTATCTTCGCTCTCAAATCTGTATTGATAGTTATATTTTAAGTGGTAGTAACAATTATAGCGAAAGTTACATTTATAGTTACGTTTGTGGTGAAAGCGAAAATAGTAGTGAAATCGAGAGTGCCAGTCTAAGAACTAGCACGAATAGTCGCGATTTAGCTATAAGAGAAAGTTCTAATGATCTCGATATAACTCAAAAATACAAACATTTGTGGGTTCAATGCGAAAATTGTTATGGATTAAATTATAAGAAATTTTTTAAGTCAAAAATGAATCTTTGTGAACAATGTGGATATCATTTGAAAATGAGTAGTTCCGATAGAATTGAACTTTTGGTTGACCCAGGGACTTGGGATCCTATGGATGAAGACATGGTATCTCTGGATCCCATTGAATTTCATTCAGAAGAGGAACCTTATAAAGATCGTATTGATTCTTATCAAAGAAAGACAGGATTAACCGAGGCTGTTCAAACAGGCACAGGTCAACTAAACGGCATTCCCGTAGCAGTTGGGGTTATGGATTTTCAATTTATGGGGGGTAGTATGGGATCCGTCGTAGGTGAGAAAATTACTCGTTTGATCGAGTATGCTACCAATCAATTTTTACCTCTTATTTTAGTGTGTGCTTCCGGAGGAGCACGAATGCAAGAAGGAAGTTTGAGCTTGATGCAAATGGCTAAAATATCTTCTGCTTTATATGATTATCAATCGAATAAAAAGTTATTTTATGTATCAATCCTTACGTCTCCTACAACAGGTGGGGTGACAGCTAGTTTTGGGATGTTGGGAGATATTATTATTGCTGAACCTAACGCCTATATTGCATTTGCAGGTAAAAGAGTAATTGAACAAACATTGAATAAGACAGTACCTGAAGGTTCACAATCGGCCGAATTTTTATTCCATAAGGGCTTATTCGATTCAATCGTACCACGTAATCTTTTAAAAGGCGTTTTGAATGAGTTACTTCAGCTCCACGATTTCTTTCCTTTGAATCCTAAATCAAGTAGTGCCTTAACTTAATTAAAGTTAATTAAATTGAAATTTTCAAAATTCTTTATTTTTTTTTTCTGGCGAGCAGGTATTTTTTTTTTATTGGAATCAAAGGAAAAAACGGAAGAATGGATTTTTATGTGACATAAAAGTAAATTATAGGAAGAATCATACAGATAATTTTTTGGCTAATATTCACTCTTTTTTCTTGTTGATAGAAAAAAGAGTGAATTCTTTTTTCCGTTTTCCGTGAAAAAAAGTTCGGCAAGGTAAAACGGTAAATAATAAATAAACCGAATTTCATGTTCTTTTCTTACTTCTGCAGACAAAAAAAAAAGTTATCAGACAAGAAAAAAAAGATAATATAAAGATAAAGAAGAATAAAAATATAGGTGGATTATCATATATATCTCTTTCCTGTAGAAATACGAATAAGTCACTTAATTCGTTCTATACTCTTTAGCACTTAATTTTATTAGTATTAGAATTATATATGTTCATTTAGATATACTTAGTATAATTATATTCTATACAAATCTTAATGATTCTAAAATTCTCTTTCTAATAATTACTAAATAATTAGATTAGTAATATAAGAAGTAATAAGATATAATAATTAATTAATAAGAGAAGAATTAATACGAAATAAGAGAAATAATAAATATTAATAATATTAATAAAGAATAATTAATATTAATATAGAAATAGAATATTTATAATTTAATAATAATTTCAATTCGAATATTTTTAGTTATTTTTAGTAATTTCTATTAAATATTCAATTTTAATTTTATTTAAATTAATATATAAAATATTACATTAAATTTGTATTATTATTAATATAATTTTATTAATAATATTGAAATTATTATTTTAAATTATTATTAATGTTATTCTTAATAATTCTATAAAAAATAAAATATAGAATATAAGAAAATAGATTCTATTAATCTATTAATTATAACTAATAAAAAAAAATCAAAATTAAAGAATATTCAAATATATAATTTTAATAAAAATTAAATAGAAAATATATGGATATAGAAAGATTATCTCGAGTTTTTAGAGAGTATAGAGATCTAGAGCGGGTAGCGGGAATCGAACCCGCATCGTTAGCTTGGAAGGCTAGGGGTTATAGTCGACGTTGATTCATCATCTTTAACGTCTCTAATTCAAAACCGAACATGAAACTTTGGTTTCATTCGGCTTCTTTATGGGATATGGATAAATTTCTAGCTATAAGCTAGAAGATAAGACGTGAGTGAAAACAAATTGACCCATAACATCTATGTTAGCTTTTGGTATTCAAAACAAGGTACTTTCTAGATGATCCCTCTAGACAAGTGGGATTCAAAATTCCCAATTAACAATCTTTCTAGTTACTTCGTTCTCTATTTCTATTTGATAGAATCCTTAGGAAAAGGATTTTGTTTCCACCGAGGTAAAACAAGAGTCGATGTCTATAGTAAACCAAAGTCATCGTTTAATACTTAATTTTGCTTCAATTTTGACTATATAAAACAAGGAAAACGTTGAAGATTTAGTTACGATTAGAAAGAAACTTTTCTGTCTTTTTCCATAGATCCTTTACTTATACTCATTCAATTGAATGTATTGATCCAATAAAAAAAATTATGTTTCGTAATTTAATAATCCAATTTTGCAATTTCTAATTGACTGTTGGATACAAATAACGAGAATGTATATTCTTCCTCGAATTTTTCATTGAGAAGGTAAAGGATTAAATCGTTTTAAGAAATAAAGTTTTTGATCAGAATATCAGCCAAGGGATCCCTTAACTATTAGTTACAATTACTAGAACGAGTCACACTTTTACCACTAAACTATACCCGCTACGATACAATTATCGTATATAAATAAACTTTTTGTCGAGTAAGACAATCGAACATTTAAAATATATTTTTTTATTTGAATTTTATATTTTAATATTTTGTATGTAATTAGTTATTAAGTTAACTATTTATTTGTTATTAAGTTAACTATTTATTTCTATTTTAATTTCTATATATTTCAATTTTCAATTCTTTTATTTTCTATTTCAATTCAATTTTTTATATTCTTTTTATATTCTATTATTAATAGAATTATAGAAATAAAAAAAAAAAAATAATAATAGAAATTCTAAAAATTTCTAAAAATATAGAATTAAATAAATTCGAATTAATATAAATATATAAATATAGAATATAGAATTCTAAATATAGAATTAATAAATATCGAATTCGAATTTATATAATTAAAAAAGTAATTATGAAATTATGATTATCTAAAGGAATAAAGAGAGAGGAAAAGCCTTTTTTTGTCAAGCCTTACTTGTTGTATAATGTAACTACTTGCTCTGTAATGTAACATAATAATTACCCCTTTCAATCGGTGACAATTCTCAACAACTTACCCTCCATTTTTGTGCCTTTAGTGGGCTTAGTATTTCCGGCAATTGCAATGGCTTCTTTATCTCTTCATGTTCAAAAAAACAAGATTTTTTAGATCCGATTGGTCCGATGGAAGTAGATTTCATTTTTTTTTTTTTTTTCAAGACCTAGACTTAGATCCTAGTAAGGATATCTAGTTAGTCTAATATGATATAATATGTTATATATGGGTAGATAGGAGATCATATAATGAGGATACTTTTTTTTTGTTAATCTAACGAATTAGATGAATTCGTTCTAAAGATTCACGTCAAAATAGTGCGAGTTGATGAAAGTTACTTCGTAAACAGAAAAAAAACCTAAAGGCAAATCAAATGGGCTAGTCTCCCACTTCCAATAAAAAGAAACTGGATCGAGTATGAGTTGGCGCTCAGAACATATATGGATAGAACTTATAGCGGGGTCTCGAAAAATAAGTAATTTCTGCTGGGCTTTTATCCTTTTTTTAGGTTCATTGGGTTTTTTATTGGTTGGAATTTCCAGTTATCTTGGAAAAAGTTTCATATCTTTATTTCCCTCTCAGCAAATACTTTTTTTTCCACAAGGGATCGTGATGTCTTTCTATGGGATCGCTGGTCTATTTATTAGTTGTTATTTGTGGTGCACAATTTTGTGGAATGTGGGTGGGGGTTATGATCGATTCGATAGAGAAAAAGGAATAGTATGTTTTTTTCGCTGGGGATTTCCTGGAAAAAATCGTCGCATCTTACTCCGATTCCTTATGAAAGATATTCAGTCTATTAGAATAGAAGTTAAAGAGGGTATTTACGCTCGGCGTATCCCTTATATGGAAATCAGAGGCCGAGGGACTGTTCCTTTGACTCGTACTGATGAGAATTTGACTCCACAAGAAATTGAGCAAAAAGTAGCAGAATTGGCCTATTTTTTGCGTGTACCAATTGAAGTATTTTAAAATGAGCTGAAGAATTAATATTTTCTTAGCAGGAGCGACAAAATCCAAGAGTCTTCTTTTTTTTTATAGCAAAACTTATATAGCATAACTTAACCGGAATTTATTCACATACGGAACAATTCCAATTTAAAAATCAAAGTTTTTTTTATCTGCAAATTTTGTTATGCGTATGTAAATTTACTAAATACAGTAACAAAACAAGTAAGAAATCCAAATAATAGACT